ATAGATTGCCCATTCTTATACTAGATATCCTATTTTATTTGGATACTTTGATACCAATAATGCAAAAGGGTCATAATAGGAAATTTGGATTGATCTAGATTTATGGTGGCTATCCAAGAATTTCAATCTTGGAATCGAGGTTTTATGCTCTTCATAATCTAAGACTTAGCCCATCTTATTAATTAATTCTTCACATTTTTTTTTTCGAAGAAATTATGAAATGGTCTAGGACAGTATTAAAGAGTTCATCGAAAACTTACTGCAGCTTGCCAAACAAAGGCTAAGAGAAAAAAGAAAAGAGGTATGACTGGCATAACATCTACGATTGGATTCAAAAAAGCGTAGGCTTCAGGCAATTTGCCGAAGAAAAAACTACTCGAATAAAGGACAGAATGCAGATAGATACAGATAAAACGAAAGATGTTAATCATAACAAATCTTTTTTTTCTTGGGGATCCTTTTGATTGAGTTATTAAGATGTTATTAATAGAAGATAAAAATGAATAGAATGAAGGTAGACAAAAAAAATTCTTCTATTCTAAAAAGAGAATAGAAGAAATCCTATTTTCATACAATATCTTAATTGAATTCTATGTAATGATCAATAAAGTCCGTTTCATTATATGTTTCATCTATTCCATAGATATTGGGGTTAGGGTTGACAAAGGCCTATTACGCGTAGTAGAATAGTCTTTCTACTGGCGAATAGAAAGAAAAATGTCATGGCGCTTTGACTAAGCGGATAAGGCGCTAGCGGTTTTACGTAGAGGGGGCGTTGGAATCCTTTCGTCTCAGAACATACAAATAGATAGTTGTATCGGCATTGGTCAGCACTACTATACACCATTGGGGCGTGGCCAAGTGGTAAGGCAACGGGTTTTGGACCCGATACGCGAAGGTTCGAATCCTTTCGTCCCAGAACATACCCAGATAGAGTCTCTATCTAGATCTAAATTAGATAGAACGATATCTATTTTTCGATTTTATCAGAAAATCTTCCGATAGAGTCTTTCTTTCAAAAAAGAAACAAAAAAGGATTCTAGAATCTAAATGAGAAGAATTGAATATTTATTCAATTCTTATATTCCATTTTGAAATCAAAAATTCTTTTTTTCAGAATTGAAATGAGAATTCTAATTTCAATCTCTTCATTTCGAGATTTAACATATTCGAATTTGAATAGAAATCAAAATTGATAGATGGTTAGGTCTAAACTTAACCAAACCGATGATTATCCATGATTCTGTAATGGAATCAATTACAAACCGATAACAAACTATAGGAATGTTATGGTCAAACTTCGTTTGAAACGCTGTGGACGAAAGCAACGAGCGGTTTATCGAATCGTTGCAATTGATGTTCGATCCCGAAGAGAAGGAAGGGATCTTCGAAAGGTCGGTCTTTATGATCCGATAAACAATCAAACCCATTTAAATGTTCCTGCTATTCTCTATTTTCTTGAAAGAGGCGCTCAACCTACAAGAACTGTTCATTCTATTTTAAAGAAGGCGGGAGTTTTTAAGGATACAGAGATTCCCGTAGTTGGAACTTTAGTATCAAAATAAGTCACGAATACTAATAATTAAGAAAAAGGGGAGCTAAGCTTGCTTATTCCCCTTATATTAATTGATAGTCATTGAATAAACCCTAGTTTTTTCATACCTTATTCCTTTTTCCACCTATATCCATTTTTTGTTTTTTTCTATGAAATGCCAATTCAATACAAGTCCTTAGTTCTTTTGTCAATAAAAAGATTTATATTGACAATAGCGGGTCGAATAAATAGAATGGGATAGTGTAGAAAGGGATCCATTTATCCCCGTTCCATAGGTTTTTTTACTTTACTTCATTCAAAAGCAATTGCTTGGTTCGGTGGATTGTCTCTGATACAAGAAGTCTTTATTTGACTTTCAAAAAGAAAGTAGATAAGGATAAGAATGGATGACATAGGGGATAGGAGATGGCCTCTCAATTTCGACTTTAATGTTATCTGAAAAGTTATTGTATTTTCATCCGATCTTTTCTATGTTCAGATCAGAATGGGTTCTCGTTGTTTTCTTCTTAGTTTCTTGTTTTTATCGTGTCGTGCAATTGTATCTCTTTTTTGATTTTGATTATATCTACGCGGTTTTTATTGGGGTTGCTAACTCAACGGTAGAGTACTCGGCTTTTAAGTGCGGCTAGCATCTTTTACACATTTTTATGAAGCAAGGGATTCGTCCATACCATCGGTAGGGTTTGTAAGACCGCGACTGATCCTGAAAGGAATGAGTGGAAAAAACAGCATGTCGTGTCTATCAATAGAGAATTCTGCGAATCTTTTCTATTCAGCGGATCGCTACAAAATCTTCTTTGCATTTTGAACAAAAAGAATTGACAGTTGGGTCGAGTGAATAGATGGATAGAAGTGGTCCAAATCTAATTTGAGATAAACAAAAAGCAACGAGCTTCTGTTCTTTATTTGAATGATTACCCGATCTAATGAAAGGTTAAAAAGAGA